TTAAAAATAAGCTAAATAAAAGCTTTTGGGCTCATACCTCAAATATAAAGGAAATCCCTTTTTTTTAAAAATAAAGTGCCTGATAAAAGGATTATTCTGATAGAATAAATAATGTAATTTTTTTACCTTTATTATATTTTATAGAATTAAACTATATCTAATAATTTCAAAAATTATTGTGCACCCTACACTAAAATATAGATATATAAATAAATAAATGATATTTATATTTCATTTTAAGAATTTTTCTTATTTTAAATTTTATTTTTATTTAATTCTAATAAAATATTTTTCTTATTTACATTATTTTTTAGAACTTTAATTTCTATTTCATCAAATTCATGATTAGGATGTTGAATTGGATTAGAAATTAATTTATTAAGTTTTATCCCCCTAATTACAAACCCAAATAACTTATTAAATTCAGAAGCTTCTTTAAAATACTTCCTAACCCAGTCTATTGCATCAATTAATTTTTTATTTTCAATTATCTTAAATTTATTTTTAATAAAAAATTTTTTTGTAAATAATTTTATTTCTATTATAATTAATTCTTCCCTGTTAATAAAAATAGGATCCACCCCCTTCCATTTTTGATTTCCTAATATTATAGAAGGATTATCCTGATTAAATTGTTTTATTTTAATAACTTGACAAAAAATTACCCCTATAATTTTATTATCTTATTATTTTAATATAAAATTTTTAATATTTATTATAATTTTAAATGTTTTAGTAGGAGCTATTGGGGGGTTTAATCAAACTTCTTTACGAAAACTAATAGCATTTTCTTCAATTAATAATTTAGGTTGAATATTATCAGCTCTTCTTATTAGAGAAACCCTATGAATAATTTACTTTTTCCTTTATTCTTTTTTAATTAGTATTATATGTTTTTTATTTTATATATTAAATATTTTTTATATTAATCAAATATTTAATTTTAATGTTAATTTTTCAATTAAATTTTCAATTATAATTAATTTTTTATCTTTAGGAGGTTTACCCCCCTTCTTAGGATTTTTCCCTAAATGATTAATTATTAATTATTTAATTTTAAATAAATTATATATTATTTCATTTTTTTTTATTATAATAAGATTAATTATATTAATTTTTTATATTCGTATTATTTATTCTTCATTTATATTTTTTTCATTTAAATTTAAATGATTTAAAATTTTTATTAAAAATAATTTTTTGATTTTAATTAATTTTTTAAGATTTGTCTCATTATTAGGAATAATTTTTAGAACTTTATTTTTTTTTTAAGGTTTTAAGTTAATATAAACTAATAATCTTCAAAATTATCTATAAAGAAATTTCTTTAAGCCTTAGTAATTAATATACCCCATAAAATTTGCAATTTTATATCAAAATATGACTATAAGGCCTAGTAAAAGAGAATTTCTCGTTAATAAATTTACAATTTATCGCTTTTAACTCAGCCATTTTACCCCTTACGCGAAAATGACTTTTTTCTACAAATCATAAGGATATTGGAACTTTATATTTTATTTTTGGAATTTGAGCAGGTATAGTAGGAACATCCCTTAGACTTATTATTCGAACAGAATTAGGTACCCCAGGGTCTTTAATTGGTGATGATCAAATTTATAATACTATTGTTACAGCTCATGCTTTTATTATAATTTTCTTTATAGTTATACCCATTATAATTGGAGGATTTGGTAATTGACTTATTCCTCTAATATTAGGAGCCCCCGATATAGCTTTCCCCCGAATAAATAACATAAGATTTTGACTTTTACCTCCTTCTTTAATATTATTAATTTCAAGTAGTATTGTAGAAAATGGAGCAGGAACAGGATGAACTGTTTACCCCCCTCTTTCCTCAAATATTGCTCACAGAGGATCTTCTGTAGATTTAGCAATTTTTTCATTACATTTAGCTGGAGTTTCCTCTATCTTAGGAGCTATTAATTTTATTACAACAATTATTAATATACGGGTTAATAACATAACTTATGATCAAATACCTTTATTTGTTTGAGCTGTAGGAATTACAGCTTTATTATTATTACTTTCACTCCCTGTATTAGCAGGAGCTATTACTATACTTCTTACAGATCGAAATTTAAATACTTCATTCTTTGACCCAGCAGGAGGAGGAGATCCTATTTTATATCAACATTTATTTTGATTTTTTGGCCATCCAGAAGTATACATTTTAATTTTACCAGGATTTGGTATAATTTCACATATTATTTCTCAAGAAAGTGGCAAAAAAGAAACTTTTGGATGTTTAGGAATAATTTACGCTATACTTGCAATTGGTCTTTTAGGATTTATTGTTTGAGCTCATCATATATTTACAGTAGGAATGGATATTGATACTCGAGCTTATTTTACTTCAGCTACTATAATCATTGCTGTTCCGACTGGAATTAAAATTTTTAGATGATTAGCAACTCTTCACGGAACACAAATTAATTATAGTCCTTCTATACTATGAAGTTTAGGATTCATTTTCTTATTTACAGTAGGGGGATTAACTGGAGTAATTTTAGCAAATTCTTCAATTGATATTGCACTTCATGATACTTATTATGTTGTAGCTCATTTTCATTATGTATTATCTATAGGAGCTGTATTTGCTATTTTTGGGGGATTTGTTCATTGATACCCTCTATTTACAGGATTAGTATTAAATCCCTATTTATTAAAAATTCAATTTATTTCTATATTTATTGGAGTTAATTTAACTTTTTTTCCACAACATTTTTTAGGATTAGCTGGAATACCTCGTCGATACTCTGATTATCCTGATAGATTTTTATCTTGAAATATTATTTCATCTTTAGGCTCTTATATCTCCTTATTTTCAATAATAATAATAATCATTATTGTCTGAGAATCAATAATTTACCAACGTGTTATTTTATTTTCATTAAATATACCATCTTCAATTGAATGATACCAAAATTTACCCCCAGCAGAACATTCATATAATGAACTCCCTATTTTAAGTAACTTCTAATATGGCAGATTATATGTAATGGATTTAAACCCCATTTATAAAGGACTATCCTTTTTTTAGAAATGGCAACATGAACTAATCTTAATTTTCAAAATAGAACTTCTCCTCTTATAGAACAAATTATCTTTTTCCATGATCATACTTTAATTATTTTAATTATTATTACTATTCTAGTTTCTTATTTAATATTAAGATTATTCTTTAATAAATATATTAATCGATTTTTAATAGAAAGACAAATAATTGAATTAATTTGAACTATTCTTCCAGCAATTACTTTAATTTTTATTGCTCTTCCATCATTACGACTACTTTATCTTTTAGATGAACTTAATAACCCATTAATTACCTTAAAATCTATTGGGCATCAATGATATTGAAGTTATGAATATTCAGATTTTAATAATATTGAATTTGATTCTTATATAACTCAATTTGATAACAATAATAATTTTCGTTTATTAGATGTAGATAATCGAATTATTCTTCCTATAAATAACCAAATTCGAATCTTAATTACAGCAGCAGATGTAATCCATTCCTGAACAATTCCATCATTGGGGGTTAAAGTTGATGCTAATCCGGGTCGTCTAAATCAAACAAGTTTTTTTATTAATCGACCAGGAATTTTTTTTGGGCAATGTTCTGAAATTTGTGGAGCTAATCATAGCTTTATACCTATTGTAATTGAAAGTGTATCAATTAAAAATTTTATTAATTGAATTAATAATTACTCATCATTAGATGACTGAAAGCAAGTATTGGTCTCTTAAACCATTTTATAGTAATTTAGCAATTACTTCTAATGACAAAGAATTAGTTAACTTATAACATAAATATGTCAAATTTAAATTATTACTTTAGTAATATTCTTTTATCCCACAAATAATACCCATTAACTGATTATTTTCTTTATTATTTTTTATTGGTATTTTTATCTTATTTAATATTATTAACTATTATATTTTTAATTATAATTATAATTCTAAAAATATATCTAAAATTTCAATTTTAAAAAATAATTTTAACTGAAAATGATAAATAACTTATTTTCAATTTTTGATCCCTCTACTAATATTTTTAATTTATCACTTAATTGAATTAGAACTTTTATTGGATTAATATTTATTCCATATTCTTTTTGATTTATACCTAATCGATACTATACAATATGAAACTTTATTTCATTTAAACTTCATAATGAATTTAAAACTTTAATAGGAATTAATAGATTTAATGGATCAACCTTTATTTTTATTTGTCTTTTTTTTTTTATTCTTTTTAATAATCTTCTTGGATTATTCCCTTATATTTTTACAAGAACTAGCCATTTAAATCTTTCATTAACTTTATCATTAACCTTATGACTAAGATTTATAATTTATGGATGAATTAATAATACTCAACATATATTTATTCATTTAATTCCTCAAGGAACTCCTACTATTCTTATACCTTTTATAGTTTTTATTGAAACAATTAGTAATTTTATTCGACCAGGGACTCTAGCAGTTCGTCTAACGGCTAATATAATTGCAGGACATTTACTTTTAACTTTATTAGGAAATTCAGGTATAAATATACCTAATTACTTATTAATTATTTTAATCTTTACACAAATTTTATTATTAACTTTAGAATTCGCAGTTGCAATTATTCAATCTTATGTTATTACTATTTTAAGTACTCTTTATTCTAGAGAAGTTAATTAATGAAATCCATACATAATCACCCTTATCACTTAGTAGATTTTAGTCCTTGACCGCTCACAGGAGCTATTGGAACAATAACTCTTGTAACAGGCTTAGTAAAATGATTCCATAATTTTAACATAAATCTTTTAATATTAGGATATTTAATTATTATTTTAACTATATATCAATGATGACGAGATATCTGCCGAGAGGGAACCTTTCAAGGTAAACATACATTATTAGTTTCAAATGGACTTCGATGAGGAATAATTTTATTTATTGTCTCAGAAATTTTTTTCTTTATTTCATTTTTTTGAGCTTTTTTTCATAGTAGTCTGTCCCCTAATATTGAAATTGGATCTATATGACCTCCTACAAGAATTGTTCCTTTTAATCCTTTTCAAATTCCTTTATTAAATACAATTATTCTTATTAGATCAGGAATTACTGTAACTTGAGCTCATCATAGTCTTATAAGAAATAATTTTTCACAAACAATACAAGGATTAATATTTACTATTATTTTAGGAATTTACTTTACTATTCTTCAAGCTTATGAATATTTAGAAGCTCCATTTACTATTGCAGACAGAATTTATGGGTCTACTTTTTTTATAGCAACAGGATTCCATGGACTTCATGTTATTATTGGAACTTTATTTTTATTAACTTGCTTTATTCGACATTTAAATAATCATTTTTCTAATAATCATCATTTTGGGTTCGAAGCAGCAGCCTGATATTGACATTTTGTAGATGTAGTATGACTTTTTCTTTATATTTCAATTTATTGATGAGGAAACTAACTATTTATATAATATATTTAGTATATTTGACTTCCAATCAAAAAGTTTAATTTATAATTAATATAAATAATTATTACTTTATTATTTATTTCATTAATTATTTTAATAATTTCCAATATCTTTATTATATTATCATTATTAGTTTCAAAAAAATCAATTATAGATCGTGAAAAATGTTCACCCTTTGAATGTGGATTCGACCCTAAAACCTTACCCCGAATTCCTTTTTCCTTACATTTTTTCTTAATTACTGTAATTTTTTTAATTTTTGATATCGAAATTGCATTAATTTTACCAATAATTATTTCCTTTAAAAGAGTTAATTTTATTATTTGATGAAAAATTTCATCATTTTTTATAATTATACTTTTAATTGGATTATATCATGAATGAAATCAAAATATATTAAATTGAACTATTTAAAGGATTATAGTTTAATAAAAACATTTGATTTGCATTCAAAAAATATTGATAATCAATTTATCTTAAATAAGAAGCAATATTGCATTTAATTTCGACTTAAAAGATAGAGTTTTTACTCCTTATTTAAAATTATATTAATTGAAACCAAATTAGAGGTATATCACTGTTAATGATAAAATTGAATAACAAATTCCAATTGAAATATAAATAATTAAGCTGCTAACTTAATTTATAGTGATTAAATTCATTAATATTTCTTTTTATTTATATAGTTTAAATATAAAACATTACATTTTCATTGTAAAAATAAAAAATTTTTTTTTATAAATACTTAAAGACTTTTACAATCTCCTTAATATCTTCAATATTAAACTCTAAATAAGCTATCTAAGTAAAATAATATACTCATAAAAATATAAATTATTATTCATAAAATAAATCTATATAAATAAATTTTAAAATTATTTATCTGATAAATATAATTAATTGAAGAATATCGTTTAATAATTTTATATATTCCTTGACCTCTATATAATTCTCTTCACCCTATATCAATATTTATTAATAATTTTTGACTAAAATTTAAAAAATAATAATTTAAACCATAAGTTGATAAACTAGGTATAAATCATATTAATGCTAAAAAAGATCTTAATCTATAAGTTATTATAAACTTATTTAAAGAATAAAGTTTTATATTTCTAATTAAAACTCCTAATAACAATCCAATTAAAGTTACATAAATTACTATTATTTTTATATTAAAAGGTAAATAAACTATATAAGGGTAAGAAAAAATTATTCATCTTAAAAATCTCCCAGAAACTAATCTCATAAATAATAATATAAATATACTTTTTAATATATTATAATCCTCTTCAAATAAATTAAAAATTACTAATAAATTATAATCATTTACCATTAAATATATCAATAAACGAACACTATAAAATATAGTTAACCCTGTAGAAATGTAATATAAATAAAAAATTAAAAAATTTAAATTTCTTATACTAACTATCTCTAAAACTAAATCTTTAGAATAAAATCCAGCTAAAAAAGGAATTCCACATAATGATAAATTTGAAATATTTAAACATAAAGAAGTTAAAGGAATATACATTGTTATCCCCCCTATTATTCGAATATCTTGATTATCATTCATTAAATGAATTACTTTACCAGCACATATAAATAATAAAGCCTTAAATATAGCATGAGTTAATAAATGAAAATAAGCTAATTCACAATATCCTATTGATAAAATTCTTATTATTAACCCTAATTGACTTAAAGTAGATAAAGCAATAATTTTTTTTAAATCAAACTCATAATTAGCACAAATACCTGCTATAAATATAGTTAACCCAGAAATTAATAAAAATCCTTTTATAAATAAAGTATCTAATAATAAATTATTAAATCGAATTAATAAATAAACCCCAGCAGTTACTAAAGTAGAAGAATGAACTAAGGCAGATACAGGAGTAGGAGCAGCTATTGCAGCTGGTAATCAAGAACTAAAAGGAATTTGAGCTCTCTTAGTTATTGCAGCTAAAATAATCATAAAACTAATAATTTTTATTGAATAATCATTTATTATAAAATTTATATAAAAAATATAATTTCATCTTCCATAATTTACTATTCAAGCAATTACTATTAAAATTATTACATCACCAATTCGATTAGATAAAACAGTTAATATCCCCGCATTATAAGATTTAATATTCTGATAAAAAATAACTAAACAATAAGAAACCAATCCTAACCCATCTCACCCTAAAATAATTCTAATAATATTAGGACTAATAATTAACAAAATTATTGAAAATACAAATAATAAAACTAAAATAATAAAACGATTTAAATTTAATTCAGAACTTATATATCTTTTTCTATAAAAAATAACAGAAGAAGAAATTAAAGAAACAAATATTATAAAAATTAAAGAAATAGAATCTAATAAAATAGATATAACTAAATTTATTGAATTAAATGAAATAATTTCCCACTCCAAAAATATTACTATTTCATTTATAATAAAATAAATTAATATAAAAAAATTAATTAATATAAAAAAAAATAAAAAAAAAAATCTAATAAAACACAAACAATATTTATTGATGATTTAAAATGAATTTCTCATATTTTTGACTCCACAAATCAATATTTTAATTAAATTATTTAAATAAAATCAAAGTATTCTATAATCAATTTTTAAAATTAATATATTTAAAGGTAATCAATGTAATATTAATATTAAATATTCTCGGGATACTCCTCTATAAAATCTATACATACCAATATTATACTTACCATGTTGAGTATAAGAATATAAATATAAACTATAACCAGCACTAAAAAATGAAATTATTATTAATAAAATTATGGATATTCAAGATCAACTAATTAAACTATTAATTAATCTAATTTCACCAACTAAATTTAATGAAGGTGGGGCAGCTATATTAGAAGATAATAATAAAAATCATCATAATCTTATAGAAGGTATGAAATTTAATATTCCCTTATTTAAAAATAATCTTCGACTATTTAAACGCTCATAATTAATATTTGATAAACAAAATATACCAGAAGAACAAAGTCCATGTCTAATTATTAAAACATAAGAACCAATAAATCCTCAATAATTTATAGTTATAATTCCCCCAATAACAATACTTATATGACATACTGAAGAATAAGCAATTAAAGATTTTATATCAATTTGACAAAAACACTTTAAACTAATATAAAACCCCCCAATTAATCTAATAATAATTCAAATAATATTTATTTTTAATCCAATTTTTTGTAATAAAATTATAACACGTAAAAGCCCATACCCTCCTAATTTTAATATAATAGCAGCTAAAATTATTGACCCAGAAATAGGAGCTTCTACATGAGCCTTAGGTAATCATAAATGAACAAAATATATAGGCATCTTTACTAAAAAAGCTAAAATTAAACAAATATATAAAAAAATAAATCTATAATTATAAAATTTTATAAAATAAATTATTATACAATTTGCTTCATTAAAAATATAAAAAATACTTAATAATAATGGTAAAGAAGCAAATAAAGTGTAAAATAATAAATATAACCCAGCTTGAATTCGCTCAGGTTGATACCCTCAACCAATAATTAATATTAATGTTGGAATTAATCTAGCCTCAAAAAATAAATAAAATAGGAATAAATTTATTCTTCTAAAAGTTAGATATAATATTATTAATAATATAATAATATTAAACAAAAAAAAATTTTCATAAAATTTATTTTTTAATAATCTTTCTCTAGCTATAATTATTAAAAAACTAATTCAAATTCTTAATAAAATTAGACCATAGGAAATTATGTCACATCTTATTATGTAACTTAAGTTACAAAAAATATTAGTATTAATAGTTAAACTTATAAATAATAAAGCTGTTAATATTATAATATTTTGTACCATTCAAAATATATTTTTTTTTAAACATAAAGGAATTATAAATAATATTATAATTAAAAATTTTATCATTAAATTAAATTAAATCTTTGAAAATAATCATTTCCATGAGTTCGGATTATAGAAACCAAAATAGCTAGTCCTAAAGCTCCTTCACATACAGAAAAAACTAAAAAGACTATCAATATATATATATTATATTCAATCAAACTTAAATATAATATTAAAGAAAAAAAAATTCTTAAAACAATAAATTCTAATCTTATTAAAACAATTAATAAATGTTTATGTTTACTCACAAAAATTATATTCCCAAATAAAAATATAATAAAAATTATTACTCATATATTCAATATTATCATTTGTTTTTATAATTTAATTAAAATATTGGTCTTGTAAACCAAAAATAAGAATTTTCTTTAAAAACTTCAAAGAAAAAGAATTTCTTTATCTATAATCTCCAAAATTATAATTTTTATTAAACTATTCTTTGACATTAAAATATTTATATCTTTTATAGTAATTTTTTTGACTATTTTTATATTTTTTGTTAATCACCCTATTTCTATAGGATTATTAATTTTAATTCAAACATTATTAATTTGTCTTTTATTAGGAATACTTATTAATTCTTATTGATTTTCATATATTTTATTTTTAGTTTTTTTAGGAGGTTTATTAGTTCTTTTTATTTACGTTTCAAGAATTGCCTCTAATGAACTTATAAATTTCTCATTAATTAATAAATTTAATTTTACAATCCCAATTATAATTTTATTAATTACTATTTTATTAAAAAATAATTTAAATTGATTAAATCTTTCATTAAATGAAGATATAAATAATTTTATTAATACATTTTTATTTTCATATAATGAAAATAATATTAATTTATTTAAGCTATATAATGAACAAACATATTTACTAATAATTATAATAATTATTTACTTATTTATTACTTTAATCGCAGTAGTAAAAATTACTAACATTTTTTTTGGGCCTCTTCGATCTTTCAACTAATGATAAATTTATATAAACCTATTCGTAATACTCATCCAGTTATTAAAATCATTAATGGTTCTTTAATTGATTTACCAACTCCCTCTAATATTTCAAGATGATGAAATTTTGGCTCCTTATTAGCTTTATGCCTCATAATTCAAATTATTACAGGTTTATTTTTAACTATATATTATACAGCCAATATTGAAATAGCATTTTTTAGTGTAAATTATATTTGCCGAAATGTTAATTATGGATGATTAATCCGAACTCTACATGCTAATGGAGCTTCTTTTTTTTTTATTTGTATTTATTTTCATATTGGACGAGGAATTTATTATGAATCTTTTAATCTTTTTTATACTTGAATAGTAGGAGTTATTATCTTATTTTTATTAATAGCAACAGCTTTCATAGGATATGTTCTTCCTTGAGGACAAATATCTTTTTGAGGAGCAACAGTAATTACTAACTTACTATCAGCCATTCCTTACTTAGGAACTATATTAGTTAATTGAATTTGAGGGGGATTTGCAATTGATAATGCTACTCTTACCCGATTTTACACATTCCATTTTTTACTTCCCTTTATTATTCTTATAATAGCCGTAATTCATTTGTTATTTTTACATCAAACAGGCTCTAATAATCCACTAGGTATTAATAGTAACTTAGATAAAATTCCTTTCCATCCATTTTTTACTTTTAAAGACTTAATTGGATTTATTATTTTAATTCTAATACTTACTTTTTTAACCTTAACTAACCCTTACTTATTGGGAGATCCTGATAACTTTATTCCTGCTAATCCTTTAGTAACCCCCATCCATATTCAACCAGAATGATATTTTTTATTTGCTTATGCCATTCTTCGTTCTATTCCTAATAAATTAGGAGGAGTTATTGCTTTAGTAAGATCTATTTTAATTCTTGCTATTTTACCATTTACATTTAATAAAAAAATTCAAGGAATTCAATTTTATCCCCTTAATCAAATCTTATTTTGATTTATAATCACAACAATTATTTTATTAACATGAATTGGAGCACGACCAGTCGAAAACTTATATGTAATTACAAGTCAACTACTAACAATATTTTACTTTTCCTATTTTATTATCAATCCAATTTTAAATAAAATTTGAGATAATCTTATTTTTAAATCATAAATTCAATTAATTAATGAGCTTGTAAAAAGCATTTGTTTTGAAAACTTAAGAAAGAATAAATATTCTATTAATTTATACTAAATTTATTTTATAATTTATCATTATTACCCCAATAAAAAATAATAAATAATTTAAAGAAATAGGTAAATATCTTTTTCAACATAAATATATTAATTTATCATATCGATAACGAGGTAATGTACCCCGAACTCAAATAAAAATAAAAGAAATTATAATTATCTTTAAATAAAAAATTAAATTAAGATTATACCCCCCTATGTAAAAAATAACAAATAATAAACTTATAAATAAAATTCTAGAATATTCAGCTAAAAAAATTAAAGCAAATCCTCCTCTTCTATACTCAACATTAAACCCCGAAACTAATTCTCTTTCTCCCTCTGCAAAATCAAAGGGAGTTCGATTAACTTCAGCTATTAAAGAAGATATAAAACATAATCTTAAAGGAAATATTATAAACATAAATCAAACTAATTCTTGATAATTTATAAATCTTAATAAATTAAAATTTAAAATTAAAATAATTCTAGATAACATTAATAAAATTAAACTAACTTCATAAGAAATAGTTTGAGCCACTGCACGTAAACCCCCCAATAAAGAATAATTAGTATTTGAAGATCAACCAGCAATTATAACAGTATAAACCCCTAAACTTATGCAACATAAAAAAAATAATACCCCCATATTAAAAACAATTAAATTAAAATAATAAGGAATTACTAATCAAATTATTAAAGATATTATAAATCTTAAAACAGGAGAAAAATAATAAAAAATATAATTTGAATAATTTAAATAAACTTGTTCTTTAGTAAATAATTTAATAGCATCAGAAAAAGGTTGTAATAAACCTATAAATCCTACCTTATTAGGACCTTTACGAATTTGAATATACCCTAAAACTTTCCGCTCTAATAAAACTAAAAAAGCAACCCCAATTAAAACCCCAATAATTAAAATTAAACCCCCAATAATCATATTTATTAAATCCATTAATATCATTTACTATTTATATAATAAATTATATATTTATGACTTCTAAAACCATTACATTTTTCTGCCAAAATAGCAATTTTATTACTCAATTAATTAATAATATTCTTTTATTAAAATTATTTTTAATATTTGATCCTTTCGTACTAAAATATCATTTTTATCTAAAGATAGAAACCAACCTGGCTTACACCGGTTTGAACTCAGATCATGTAAGATTTTAATGATCGAACAGATCAAAATTTTAAACTTTTGCATTTAAATTTTATCTTAATCCAACATCGAGGTCGCAAACTTTTTTTTTTATTTGAACTAAAAAAAAATATTACGCTGTTATCCCTAAGGTAATTTTTTCTTATAATCATTATTAATGGATCATTTAATCATTTATTTATGTTTAATTTTTAAAAAAAGTTTATCATATTTTTCTATCACCCCAATAAAATAAATAATTTTATTTTAATAAAAAAAAAAATTTAATATAATTTTAAAATAAAAATAAATATAAAACTCTATAGGGTCTTCTCGTCTTTTAAAATTATTTTAGCTTTTTAACTAAAAAATAAATTTCTAAAAATAAATAAGAGACAGTCTATATTTCATCAAATCTTTCATACAAGTTTCCAATTAAAAAACTATTGATTATGCTACCTTTGTACAGTCATTATACTGCAGCCCTTTAATAATTATCAGTGGGCAGATTAGACTTTAAATTATATTCAAAAAGACATGTTTTTGATAAACAAGTGAATATTTTATTTGCCGAATTCCTTTTTATTAATTTTAAATATTTATTTAATATTTTTAATTATATTTATACTAATTTTATCATTATTATTAATTTTATTTTATTAAAAATTATTATTTTATATAAATTTAAATTTTTATTATTAAATTTTATATATTTATTAAAATTTTTTATAATAAATTATAATTTTTAAACAATATAAATTTTAAAAATTTTAATTTTAATATTAATTTATTATAAATTTTTAATTTAAAGCTTATCCCTTAATATATTAAATTTAAATTTTTATAATTTTTATTATGAAATTATAAAATTATATAAATTTAAAATTAAATTTTTTTCTAAAATAACTAGATATATTTAAAAACGATTAACATTTCATTTCTAATTAATTATTTAAAATAATTATGTTACATTAACTTTATTAATTAATTAACTCTTTTAAATTCGAGATTTTTTTCCCCAAAAAACTTATTTAATAAACTCTGATACACAAGATACAATAAATTAAATTTTTTTTCTTACTAATTAATTTTCACATATTTCAAATTTCACCCACAATACTAATTAACTATAAAATTTTAAATTTTTTCTATTAAAAATACTTTAACCCCCATTATTTATTTTTAATTTTAAAATTTATTTTATTATTATTATTTAATTAATTTTTCCCCCTCAAATTAATTAAATTTTAATTTCTTTTCAATGTAAATGAAATACTTTAACAAGCTCTAATTTGTTCATTCTAGAAACACTTTCCAGTACCTCTACTTTGTTACGACTTATTCCAATTTTTAAATGAAAGTGACGGGCAATATGTACATATTTCAATTTTTAATCATTTTAATAAATTAATTAAAATTACATTTAAATCCACCTTCAAATTAATTTTAAAATTAAATTATTCATATTAAATTATTTTATTGTAATCCATCATATTCTTAATTATATTCTACATCTTGATCTGAATTAATTTTTAATTTAAATTTTTAAATATTATTTTTATTAAAAAATATTTTTATAACAACGATATATAAAATTATAAATTAAGTAAATTTATTCGTGGATTATCAATTATTAGACAGATTCCTCTAAATGAACTAAAATACCGCCATATTATTTAAGTTTCAATATTTTTATCTACTATTTTAGTATTATAAATTAAATTTTTAATAGTAGGGTATCTAATCCTAGTTTATTATTAAATTTATTAAATCATAAAATTAAGTTAAAATTTAATCAAATTAAAATTTTACCTAATAATTTAATATTTATTTTAATTTTATTTTTATTTATTAAATACTGAAATAATTTAATTTAATTTTTGTATAACCGCAACTGCTGGCACAAAATTAGTTATTAATTCTTATATTACTAAATCTTAATTTCTTAAATTTTTAATTTTAATTACTACAAATTAATTTCAATTATTATTAAAATAATTAAAATCATATACTAAAATTTATATGTAAAATAAATTTATAATAAATTTTATAAAACATAAAAATTTTATTTATTTATAAAATTTTGAATATAGATTTTTTTTTTTTTTTTTTTATATTAAATGTATAATAGAAATTAATAAATTTTTAATATTTCTCTTATTTTTTTTCTTATAATATTATATTAAAAGTATATTTCATGATAATACAGATATAATTCATTTAAATAAAGAAATATTATAATAATTAAATTAATATAAGAAAAAATTTATTTATTATTAATTTTATATTTATATAAATAATTTAATATAAATTAAATAAATAATATTATAAATACATATATATATATATTAATATTAATAATAATTTAAATATTTAAATTAAATAAATAAATAAATAATATTATAAATATATATATATACACACATATAATTTTATAATTTTAAGCCGTTTCTAATATTTTTTCATATAAAATAAAAAAAAAAA